TTCATGAAGGAAATTATCAAATTTCTACAATTCAATTATATGTGAAATCTAGATATATACTTTTTGTGGTTATCGAAGATCTTTTTTGTTAGAACCCCTTCTTTTTTTTTTTCATTTCTTAAAAAAGGGAATTGGTTAGTCGTCCAGTAAAAAGTAACGATAATAGCAGTATAGATACTAAGAAGAACAAAAAATACCACCCCATTTTTCTTCAAAACAAAATTAAGATTAGTTGTTCTTGTATTAGACACAAAATGGCTAAGGCTCTTTCTTTCTTGGTTTAATTACAAGGATAGATCTTTATCTTTAAATAAAATATGATGAAAAGACAAAAAAACTGACGAACCCCGGTTTCAAGTTATTTAATTTTCTTTTCGTTCTAGATATATTAGAAGAATAGAATAGAAAACATTACTAAATCTAATAAGTCCAAGTCAAGAAGTAAAGGGCATTCTAAGATCATTCTCTTCTTTTTAAAATAAAAAAAAAAAAAAGTTTCATTCGATTAGTTTATATTACTAAACTCACGAGTAAATCTGTTGATTTGGAATCACAGGATGCGTAGATGTCAAAGATGATGAATTGATTTCGTACCTAATGTAACTATATTTTTCTTTTTGTTCGTTCGTAATAATTGATTGATGAATCAATTATTTTCAATTGTATCTTTCACGTGGTATTTTTTGCTTCTTTTTTTTATCTCAAAAAAAAAAAATGGAAACTTAGGAAAGTGCTTTATAAACATATGTATAAAAAGAACATATTTCATTTAGTTTCCTTATGCCCACTATAACCAGTTATTTCGGTTTTCTACTAGCAGTTTTAACTATAACCGCAGGTCTTTTTATCAGTCTGAATAAGATACGACTTATTTGATTTGAAATTTTTAGATGAATTCGATTCGAAATTTTGAAATATTCTAGATCTTCCATAGTTACTTAGATAGTTACTTATCGTGTAAATTTCCAATTTTTCGTGATTGAGACTCATGGTAAATACAAATTCTTATTTAAGGATAGATATTACCCTCCCTTTTTTCCTTTCAAACAAATTCAAATGATTGAAGTTTTTCTATTTGGAATCGTCTTAGGTCTAATCCCTATTACTTTGGCTGGATTATTTGTAACTGCATATTTACAATATCGACGTGGTGATCAATTGGATCTTTGATTAAGTAACATCTCCTTTGTTTATTGACCCCCTACTGCTATTTCGTTGTTTTAGGATTCAAATTAACAACGGAGATCAAATATCCCATTATTTCCGTGTCATTCTCGATTCGATATAACAATAATGTAATCACGCTCTGTAGGATTTGAACCTACGACATCGGGTTTTGGAGACCCGCGTTCTACCGAACTGAACTAAGAGCGCTTTTTTTTTTCATAAAAAATTTATTTTATGTGATGCTAATACATCTTGCATGCATATACTAACTCAATAGCAATAGTTATCCATAGTGAACTATGGATAACTATTGCTATTGAGTTAGTATGTCCAATTTTAATCCGTCTCAATTGATCTAGTTTTACTGCTCATACAATAACTAATAGTATGGGATAGGGATGACAGGATTTGAACCTGTGACATTTTGTACCCAAAACAAACGCGCTACCAAGCTGCGCTACATCCCTTTCCATGGGTTTCCAGTTTCATTCTAAAGAATCTTTGTCTTGTTTTCCACATTTTTTTCGTTATATATAAATTATCCTTCTATTTTTTTCTTTTTTTTTTTTTACTTTCTCATATCCTATAAAATAATATCGAACTATATGTAATTATGTATTACAAATTATTCTATTTCTATATTCTATAGAATAAAAATATTTAATTAAATTAAAGAGAATATATAGATATAGAGTATAATAATAATAATAACTAAAGAATCAAAAAATAAAGAATATATATAAAGAATCTAAATATCAAAAATTTTTTTAAATATGAAAATATAGAATAAGAAACAATATTCTTAATTATTTCTATATTCTATATTATATTAATAAAATTCATAATTTCAGAAAATTCATTATTATTATAGAATAATATAGTTAAAATAATATAATATTATTAATAATTAATAATATATAGAATAGAATTAAATAAAAAAAAAAAATATCTCATGAATCGTTATACAATTCAAATTGAATTCGGACTTCCCCCGACAAATGCAAGTGATTATTAATAAAATTACTATTCGATCATATTCCTATATGTTATGTAATTATATTATATTATGTATTACAAATTACAAGAAAAAAACGAAGGAGGATTTGAAATGCGAGATCTAAAAACATATCTCTCTGTGGCACCAGTGGCAAGTACTCTATGGTTCGCGGTTTTAGCGGGTCTCTTGATAGAAATAAATCGTTTATTCCCGGATGCATTGATATTCCCCTTTTTTTCTAATTAGAAGGGGTTGGAAAGAAAGGAAAAGGTGGGTTTGGCCTCAGTGAAACTCGGAATTTTTGCCAGGTTTCAATGGATGGAATTGAATTTTTTATTCAATTCCATTGCTATTTATAATAGAGTGAGACCACAAATGGAATTGGAATACTTGGGGAGGGGCAATAATATCGTAGAAGATACTTAATGAAAAATGAAATACTGTACTGCGATTCGAAATATAGTTCGAAATCATTTTATTACTAAATTTTTACTGTACTATAAAAAATTAATTGGAACAAAATATTTGATAATTTGATTTTTCAACTTATACTTTATTTCCGTTCCTTTTTTATTCTTCGCTTCAAATCTGAAAATCGAAGAGTTAAAGTTAAGTGAATCAAAAAACCAAAGGAGGTTCATGGCCAAGGGTAAAGATATCCGAATTACTGTTATTTTAGAATGTACTAATTGTAGTATTAATAAGGAATCAAGGGGGGTTTCTAGATATATTACTCAAAAGAATCGACACAATACGCCTAGTCGATTGGAATTGAGAAAATTCTGTCCCTTTTGTTGCAAACATATGATTCACGCAGAGATAAAGAAATAGAAAAAGTGGATCGCTTGTGTGTTACCCTTACAGATGAAAAAGAATCTTTCAGATAGAAGATATATTCGAAAAATTTTATTTGAAATTTTAATTCAATTATAAATTAATATAATTTATATTATATAATAGAACATTAAGAACATTATTTATATTATATATTATATATAATGAAATTATATTATATAGTATATATATATAACAAACATTAACAAACATATAAAAAAAAAATAAGAATATAAATAAATTTTTATTTTATAAGAAATAGGATTTTCGGTATAGGAATAAACAAACCATGGATAAATCTAAGCGACTCTTTCTTAAATCTAAGCAATCTTTTCGTAGGAGTTTGTCCCCGATCCAATCGGGGGATCGAATTGATTATAAAAACATCAGTTTACTTTTTCGATTTATTAGTCACCAAGGAAAAATATTATCTAGACGCGTGAATAGATTGACCTTAAAACAACAACGATTAATTACGATTGCTATAAAACAAGCTCGTATTTTATCTTTGTTACCTTTTGTAAAATCATCAGCTTTTGTTAATAATGAAAAAAAAAAATAGAGTTACTCTTCAATTGAATTCAATTTTGAATCTAAACTCAATGAAATTGTGGATTAATATTTTGTTCGAAAACTACGACAATCCAATTGGGGTTCTTGCGTTGTCAGAAAAAAGAGAATAGGTAAAGAAGAATAAATCTTTTTTTTTTTTGAGCGTGGTTGTTTATTTATTTTGATTTTGATGACTTTGTCGTATGAATTCTAATTCTATTTTATCATACAAATCGCTTCTATTTTACCACCTTCCCGGAGTTGAGTCTCCGGGGAATTTTTATTTTTTATGAGATCATTGGCAATCATAAAAATACAACTCCCCTTTAATATAGCTATTTGTGCAACTATTTTACGATTAAGAAGTAATTGCCTTTTGTACATATTAGACATTAATTTACTATAAATATAGTATATTAGTTTATTCTGGCCAATTATTGCGTTTATTCGACTGATCCACAAACTGCGAAAATCCCTTTTTTTCCTATCTCTATCCCGATTAGCGGAAACGAAAGCTTTTATTCTCTGTTGTGAAGTAGTTCGAGTAAGTTTTGAATGAGCTCCGCGAAAGCTTGATGTAAATAAACGAAATTTTGTCCTTCGTTTTCGAGCGATATATCCTCGTTTAATTCTGGTCATTGAATAAATGAGACTTTGATGAATAACTATTCGATTTTTTCTTTCAGTTATTCTTTTATTTTATCCTTCCTAGTCTATTAATAACAAAAAGGGATTCTTCCAATGTATAAAATAATAATTCCAATGGCTTTTGCTACTATAACCTTCCCAACCACGATTTTTTTCTTTTTTCTAAACATTGTGAATTAAATAGAAATGGAAATGGAGAAAGAAATGGTGGGTTCCATCGTTTCTATGGTTACGTTTTAAACGGTGAGGTCCTCTCTATACACCGGAGCCCTTTCCTTCATTGAATCTTCATTTAATCAATCTTATTGTTAACTTGTACAGTTCACACTCATGGGCTCTACCCATGAAATATCTAGTAATAGGTCTTTCACAAAGAAATCTAGCTATACAGTAACGGTATTTAAGTATGAAGATTAACTGGGTAGTTGACCCTCTTAGTCCGTTCTTGCAAAATTTAGGGCATAATTTTTCTTTATTTGAAATAGGATTTTTCCCGCTTAATGGATAACCATTTGTTACCAATGGGAAAGTCTTTTTCATCTTAAATTGCAAATTAAAATGATTCGGTTTGCACCAATCGAAACCATAAATTTTATACACAATTCTTTTTATATTAATAGAATAGATTTTTTTTTAGTCTATTATCTAAAAAAACGAGTCGCACATACACCCTAGTACATGTTCCTCGGCGCTGAGGGCATCCCCGAAGAGCGGGAGATTTTGTGACATTTCGGATTGGCTGTCTTGTGTTTCTAATAAGTTGTTTTATAGTTGGCATGGTAAGTTATATATATATATAATGATCTGGTTTAGATCAATCCTAACCCGATCCGATAATTTATGAATTATTTAGATTCTATAAAATATCTTCGGTATACGTAGGTAAAAATTTAAAAAAGATAAAATGAGGATAAAGGATTCCTCTGAAATACACGATTTCAGAGGAATCCTTTATCCTCATTTTTTATTTCTAATCCAAATCCGCTGCTACTATATCAATAATTCCGTAGGCTCGGGCTTCTTCTGCTGACATAAAAGAATCCCTTTTCATGTCTTCGGATATCTGCCATGGAGGTTTGCCTGTTATTTGTGCATACGTCTCTACAATCTCGTCGTGGATTTTCGATATTTCATCCAATCCCAGCATACATTCTTCTGTTCGTCCATCCTGATAAGAACTAGCAGGTTGATGGATCATTACCCTAGCGTGAGGGAATGCTAGACGTTTGGTAATTTGTCCTCCTGCCAAAATAAGAGATGCCATAGAAGCCGCTGTTCCAACGCATACTGTCTGTACGTTTGCTTCTACAAAATGCATAGTATTAAAAATAGCCCTTCCGGACGTTACATTTCCGCCCGGAGAATTTATAAACAGAAATAAATCTCTGTCTTTGTCCTCTATACTGAGATATACCATAAGACCTACAAGTTGATTCGATATCTCAGGGGTTATCTCTTGAGTTAAAAAAAGTAGTCTTTCGTAATAAAGGCGATTATATAAGTCAAGCCAAGATCCATCATCATCTATTAAATCATCATCATCATCATCATCATCATCGTCAGGGAAGAAATAAGGTACCTTTGGGACACCTACTGGCATAAAATGTAAAAGGATGCAGTTCGGTCTTTGCTTTGGTGTGATAACGTCAAACAGGATGAATTGATTTTTTTTGCTAATTAGTAGCAGCATTTATAAGAGCAAAAAAAAATAGGGGTGGGTAGGCCCTTCCATAGCATCCGGTAACCAGACATGAAGAGGAAATTTGAATGAATAAGGGAAAGTTTTGACGAATAGGTCATTCTTGAATATGTCTGCATTCACTGATATAAACACCCACACCATATTATATAGAAAAACTCATATAAAAGTCAACCCCCCCCCCCACCACCATTGCGTATTGTTACTTATCGGGTATAGAATAGATCTGCTTCTTTTTGTTCCTACCAATGAATTGTTCCATGTTCCATTATTACTAAAAAACTAGAACAAATATGAATTCTTTATGCGAGATTATGCAAGATAATTTACTGAAAGGGGGGGGGTCCATAGTATAAGTATAGTTTTTTACAGTGCAATAAAGTTACATAGTGTCTATTTTTTGTTGATATAAGAGGTATTTTCATGGGTTTGCCTTGGTATCGTGTTCATACCGTTGTATTAAATGATCCCGGCCGTTTACTTTCTGTCCATATAATGCATACAGCTCTAGTTGCTGGTTGGGCCGGTTCGATGGCTCTATATGAATTAGCAGTTTTTGACCCCTCTGACCCTGTTCTTGACCCAATGTGGAGACAGGGTATGTTCGTTATACCCTTCATGACTCGTTTAGGAATAACCAATTCCTGGGGTGGTTGGAATATCACAGGAGGGACTATAACGAATCCAGGTATTTGGAGTTACGAAGGTGTGGCCGCGGCACATATTGTGTTTTCGGGCTTGTGCTTTTTGGCGGCTATCTGGCATTGGGTCTATTGGGATCTAGAAATCTTTTGTGATGAACGTACTGGAAAACCTTCGTTGGATTTGCCAAAAATCTTTGGAATTCATTTATTTCTTGCAGGGGTGGGTTGTTTTGGTTTTGGCGCATTTCATGTAACAGGATTGTTTGGTCCTGGAATATGGGTGTCCGATCCTTATGGACTAACAGGAAGGGTACAATCCGTCAATCCCGCATGGGGTGTGGAAGGTTTTGATCCTTTTGTTCCGGGGGGAATAGCCTCTCATCATATTGCAGCAGGTACATTAGGCATATTAGCGGGTCTTTTCCATCTTAGTGTGCGTCCACCTCAACGTCTATACAAAGGATTGCGTATGGGAAATATTGAAACCGTCCTTTCCAGTAGTATCGCTGCTGTCTTTTTTGCAGCTTTTGTTGTTGCCGGAACTATGTGGTATGGTTCAGCAACTACCCCGATTGAATTATTCGGTCCCACTCGTTATCAATGGGATCAGGGATACTTCCAGCAAGAAATATATCGAAGAGTTGGTGCTGGGCTAGCCGAAAATCAAAGTTTATCAGAAGCTTGGTCTAAAATTCCCGAAAAATTAGCTTTTTATGATTACATCGGCAATAATCCGGCAAAAGGGGGGTTGTTTAGAGCAGGCTCAATGGACAATGGCGATGGAATAGCCGTCGGTTGGTTAGGACATCCTATCTTTAGAGACAAAGAGGGGCATGAACTTTTTGTACGTCGTATGCCTACTTTTTTTGAAACATTTCCGGTTGTTTTGGTAGATGGAGACGGAATTGTTAGAGCTGATGTTCCTTTTCGAAGGGCAGAGTCGAAGTATAGTGTCGAACAAGTAGGTGTAACTGTTGAATTCTATGGTGGCGAACTCAACGGAATCGGTTATAGTGATCCTGCTACTGTGAAAAAATATGCTAGACGTGCTCAATTGGGTGAAATTTTTGAATTAGATCGTGCTACTTTAAAATCAGATGGTGTTTTTCGTAGCAGTCCAAGGGGTTGGTTTACTTTTGGACATGCTTCGTTTGCTCTGCTCTTCTTTTTCGGGCACATTTGGCATGGTGCTAGAACCTTGTTCAGAGATGTTTTTGCTGGTATCGATCCAGATTTGGATGCTCAAGTAGAATTTGGAGCATTCCAAAAACTTGGAGATCCAAGCACAAAAAGACAGGCAGTCTGATAGAAAGAACATTCGTTTGTTCCTTTTCGATTCGACTTTTTTTGTTATGATATTGATATAGGGAACTTAATAAACCTTTATTTGAATCATTGCAGTTTGTTTTACTCTTATTCTTTCTTTTTCTTTATCCAGGAGATAATCCTCCCAAAACAGGTATGAAAGCTATAATTGTAAACCACGATCAAATCTATGGAAGCATTGGTTTATACATTCCTCTTAGTCTCGACTTTAGGAATCATTTTTTTCGCTATCTTTTTTCGAGAACCCCCTATCGTTCCAACTAAAAAGGTGAAATGATTTTTCATTATATCAATTGAAGCTATGAGCCTCCCGTAATATTGGGGGCTCATTACTTCAACTAGTCCCCATGTTCTTCGAAAGGATCTCGTAGTTGTTGAGAGGGTTGCCCAAAAGCAGTATATAAGGCATACCCAGTAAAACTTACAATTAAACCAGATATAGAGATGGCAATTAGGGTTGCTGTTTCCATTATTATATAATATCAAGACCAAAATGGATCTAGATCTATAGGGTAAGATCCTTTATTTACATTTACAGCGGAATGGTATACAAAGTCAACAGATCTCAATCAAAAAAAAAAGTAGGATTTATGGCTACACAAACCGTTGAGGGTAGTTCTAGATCTGGTCCAAGACGAACTGTTGTAGGGGATTTATTGAAACCTTTGAATTCAGAATATGGTAAAGTAGCTCCTGGATGGGGAACTACTCCTTTTATGGGTGTTGCAATGGCTCTATTTGCGGTATTTCTCTCTATTATTTTAGAGATTTATAATTCGTCCATTTTACTGGACCAAATTGCTAAGAATTAGATTCACAAGAACCAACTAATTTGTTTTTTTTTTTTTGAAGAGAAGGTTAAGTTTTGCATTTAAGTCTTTGATTTTTAGCCCATTCTATTTTGATTTGGTAGTTCGACCGTGAAACTTCTTTGTTTCTGTATTTCCGGAATATGAGTGTGTGACTTGTTATAATGGATCCTATTGATAATACAGAACATAAAAAGGATCCGTCATCTTGATAGAGATGGCTTTAGCCCGTCAGATATTTATTCTAGTATCTGGTATCTGGAACACGGAATATAGAAAATAGATTCTGAAGTATTAGAACTATGATTCATACTTAATATTTCTATTTAAACCTCGCAACCGGACTAAAAAAAATTTAAAGAGTTAGAAGAATAAATTTAGAAAAATAAAATGAACGATTTTTATTCTTTTAAACAGCCCCCGCTTATATTTTTTTTGATAAAAGGGCAAAAGTTTCTTTGAATTTTTTTCATTATATCTATTCACTGTCATTGAATAAGTGATGATCCAGCAGTTCTTACTCAGGGAATTTTTGGACTTCGATTAAAGGTTTTTTTGAAAATCATCGTGGTTCTGGTATGAATCTGAGGTTTTTGAATTGATTCATAGGGTCTTAACAAGAAAATTCCTATCAATAATAATAAAAAAACAACAGGAAAATAAAAATCGCATTACATACACAAATAAAAAATAAACAAAATGAAGTAAATAATAGAATATTCAAGAGGCCTGGAAGAATCAAGAGAAAAGACGAGTGAGCCGACTTGAGATTTTGGCATTATAACTAAAAAGAATAGCTTTCGGATTTCTATTTTTTTCTTATCTTCAAAGAAGATTGGAATATTAGGATTAAGTTAAGAAGTTTAAAACTTACACATATCCGTTTTACAAATAACCAGTATTTTAGTATTTTTGCTTGAGCCGTACGAGATTAAATTCTCATATACGGTTCTCAGGGGGGTCCTTTGGTTTACCTATCTCAATAAAGTCTATGATTGGTTCGAAGAACGTCTTGAGATTCAGGCGATTGCCGATGATATAACTAGTAAATACGTTCCTCCTCATGTCAATATATTTTATTGTTTAGGAGGAATTACACTTACTTGTTTTTTAGTCCAAGTAGCGACGGGGTTTGCTATGACTTTTTATTATCGTCCGACCGTTACAGAGGCTTTTGCCTCTGTTCAATATATAATGACTGAGGCTAACTTTGGTTGGTTAATCCGATCAGTTCATCGATGGTCGGCAAGTATGATGGTCTTAATGATGATCTTGCACGTATTTCGGGTGTATCTCACTGGTGGTTTTAAAAAACCTCGCGAAT